GATCCTAACAATAAAACAATTATAAAAAAATCGAATGGAATAAAAGAAATAAGTAAACAAGTTCCTCGATGGTCGTACAAATTAATCGACGATTTAGAACAACAAGAAGGAGAAAATGAAGAGAGCGTAGGAGAAGATCATGGGATTCGTTCACGAAAAGCCAAACGTGTAGTAATCTTTACTGATAATCAACAAAATACAGATAGTGATAATAATACCAAAGACAGAACTAATCCTGATCAAGCTGACGAAGTGGCTTTAATACGTTATTCACAACAATCGGACTTTCGTCGAAACATAATAAAGGGTTCAATGCGAAACCAACGACGTAAAACAGTTATTTGGAAACTGTTTCAAGCAAATACGCATTCTCCTCTTTTTTTGGACAGGCTGGACAATTCTCTTTTTTTTTCTTTTGATATTTCTGAACTGATGAAAATAATATTTCGAAATTGGATGTGTAAAAACAAAGAATTCACAATTTCTGATTCTACTTATAACGGGGAAAAAACAAACAAAAATGAGAAAAAAGAAAAGGACAAAAGAGACGAAGACAAAAGAGAAGAAAAAACCCAAATAGAAATAGCTGAAGCTTGGGATAGCATTGTGTTCGCTCAAGTAATAAGAGGTTGTGTTTTAGTAACCCAATCACTTCTTCGAAAATATATTCTATTACCTTCATTAATAATAGCTAAAAATATTATTCGTATGCTATTTTTTCAAATTCCTGAATGGTCCGAGGATTTAACGGATTGGAATAGAGAAATGCATGTTAAATGCACCTATAATGGAGTTCAATTATCAGAAAAAGAATTCCCGAAAAACTGGTTAACAGACGGTATTCAAATAAAAATCCTATTTCCTTTTCGTTTAAAACCTTGGCACAGATCGAAGTCAAAATCCTCTCATATTCTTAACGATGTAAGGAAAAGGAAAAATCAAAAAAACGATTTTTGTTTTTTAACAGTTTGGGGAATGGAAGCCGAGCGGCCCTTTGGTTCTCCTCGAAAACGATTTTCCCTTTTTGACCCGATTTTTAAAAAACTCGAAAAAAAAATTAGAAAGTTGAAAAAGAATTTTTTTTTAGTTATAAAAACTTTAAACGAAAAAAGGAAAGTTTTTCTCAATTTATCAAAAGAAAAAAAAACTTGGTTCATCCAAAACCTTCTATTTCTAAAAGAAATAATAAACAAATTTTTTAAATCAAAAAGAAACCTAATTTTCTTATTTTGGTTTAAAGAAGTCTATGAATTAAATGAAACTAAAAAAGAAAAGGAGTCGATAATCAATAATCGGACAATTCAAAAATCGTCTCCAAAAATTCAATTTATAGATTGGACAAATTATTCACTGACAGAAAAAAAAATGAAAGATATGACGGCTAGAACAAACGCAATCTTAAATCAAATAGAGAAAATTACAAAAGAAAAGACAAAAAAAATTCTAAGCTCCGAAATGAATATTCGCCCTAACAAAATAAACTATAATGCTAAAAGATTACAATCATCAAAAAAAAATTTACAAATATTAAAAAAAAGAAATGCTCGCTTGATTCGTAAATCCTATTTTTTTATAAGAATTTTGATTGAAAGGCTATACATAGATATCTTTATAGTTATCATTAATATTCCGAGAATCAATGCACAACTTTTTCTTCAATCAACAAGGAAAATTATTCCTAAATACATTTACAATAACAAAGAAAACCATAAAAGAATTGATAAAACAAATCGAAATCGAATTCACTTTATTTCGATTATAAAAAAGTCACATAATAAAAGGAATATTAGTCTTATAAATAATAATAATAAAAACAATTCAAAAATTTCTTCTGACAGATCCTCCTTGTCACAAGCATATGTATTTTATAAATTATCACAAATCCAAATTATTAATTTATATAAGTTAAAATCTGTCCTTCAATATCACGGAACATCCCTATTTCTTAAGACTGAAATAAAAGATTATTTTTGGGACCAAGGGCTATTTCATCCCGAATTAAAAAAGAAAATTTTTCTAAATTCTGCAATGAGTCAATGGAAAAAATGGTTAAGGAGTCCTTATCAATATAAATACAATTTTTATCAGATTAGATGGTATAGATTAATATGGCAAACTAAAATCAATCAAGGTTGTATGGTTCAAAAAAAATCTTTACCAAAATGGAATTTATATGAAAAAGACCAATTCAAATCATTAATTCAGTACAAAAAACAAAATAATTTTGAAGCAGACCTATTATCAAAGCAAAAAGAAAAAGAGAATTGGAAAAAAAACTTTCGATATAATCTTTTATCATATAAATATATTAATCATCATGATCAGAAAGACTCATATATTTATAGATCCCTATTAAAAGAAAATAAAAAGATTTCTTATAATTACAACCCAAATACAAGCAAATTTTTGGATATGTTAGGTAGTATTCTTATCAATAATTATCTAACAGAGGATGATATTATCGATATGGAGAAAACCCCAGCTAGAAAATATTTTGATTGGAGAATTCTTAATTTTTGTCTTAGAAAGAAAGTCCATATTGCGCACTGGATCGATACTGGAACCAAACATAAAAAAAATAATAAAACGGACCCTAATAAATATCAAATGACCGATAAAATCGATAAGAAAAATCATTTTTTTCGTAGGTTTCGCAAAGATCAAGAAACTAATTCATCTAAAAAAAAAAAAAATCTTTTTGATTGGATGGGAATGAATGACGAAATATTAAACGATCCTATATCCAATTTAGAACTTTGGTTCTTTCAAAAATTTGTCATATTGTACAAAATATATAAGATAAAACCCTGGGCAATACCAATCCAATTACTTCTTTTCAATTTTAATAGAAATGACAATATTAGTGAAAATCAAAAAATCAACAACAAGAAAAATGTCAAGCTTTTTATATCTCTTGAAAAAAAATCTATTAAATTTGAAAATAGAATGCCTGAGGAAAACGAATCGGAGGACCGAGCGGATCTTCGATCCGTTTTCGTCAATCAAGAAAAAGATATTGAAGAAGATTATGTGGAATCGGACAGGAAAAAACATAGAAAGAAAAAACAATACAAAAGTAATACGGAAGCGGAGCTCGATTTCTTCCTAAAAAGGTATTTATGTTTTCAATTAAGATGGGATGATTCTTTAAATCAAAAAATAATCAATAATATCAAAGTATATTGTCTCCTGCTTAGACTGACAAATCCACGAGAAATTATTATATCCTCTATTAAAAGGGAAGAAATAAGTCTGGATATTCTGATGATTCAGAAGGATTTAACGCTGACCGAATTGATGAAAAAAGGACTATTGATTATCGAACCGTTGCGTCTGTCGGTAAAAAATGATGGACAATTTATTATGTACCAAATTCTAGGTATTTTATTGGTTCATAAGAGCAAAGAACAAATTAAGCAAAAATACAGGGAAAAGAGCTATGCTGATAAAAAGAACTCTACCCAATTTATTGAAAGACATCAAAATCGAATTCGAAATAGAGACAAAAAGAATTCTGATTTACTTGTTCCTGAAAACATTTTATCGCCGAAACGGCGTAGAGAATTAAGAATTCTAATTTCTTTCACTTCACAACCAAAAAATAGAAATAATATTCATATAAACAGATACATTTTGAATGATAATAACATAAAACACTGTAGCTACGGGTTTGATAAAAGCAAAGATTGTGATAGATATAAAAATAGCCTAATAAGTAAATTAAAACTTTTTCTTTGGCCCAATTATCGATTAGAAGATTTAGCTTGTATGAATCGATATTGGTTTGATACTAACAACGCCAGCCGATTCGGTATGGTAAGGATACATATATATCCACAATTCCAAATTCGGTAAGGGTGCATTTTTGATGTATATATCATAACGTTCTGATCTAATATAAGAAAAGAGAGAAGTGGACACATGTATTTTTTACACTCCCTATTCTGGTCTGATATATGTACGTATCAAGTCGATTTTAAAATTCATTAATTCATTTTTTTTTAGGTATAAATTTTTCGCTTTTGTAAGAAAAGAAATATACTATCTTTTTTTCTCTCTAGTCGAATAAAAGAAAATTGGATTTATTAATAATAAATTTGATTTAACAAAAGCAGGAATTACTAATGAAGTAAAGATTCTTGTTTATATAAAATAGAAATACACTGAAATTATTCTATTATTTAGCTATTAATATATTCTATATTCCTATTCTATATTCCATTTATTAATATATTCTATATTCCATTTTAACTCCATTTTCCATTCTTTTTATTATTACTGATCAAGAAAAATATCTTCATTTAATATTTATATCTTCATTTAATATTTAATAAAATAGGGGCTTTCATTTTATGGTAAAAAATTCATTCATCCCAGTTATTTCACAAGAATTAAAAGAAGAAAACAAAGGATCTATTGAATTTCAAATACTAAGTTTCACTAATAAGATACAAAGACTTACCTCACATTTGGAATTGCATAGAAAAGACTATTTATCTCAAAGGGGTTTACGAAAAATTCTAGGAAAACGACAACGACTGCTATCTTATTTTGCAAAGAAGAATAGAGTACGTTACAAAGAATTAATTAATCGGTTGGATATTCGGGAATTAAAAACTAAAAACTAGTTAATTTTTTTTTATTTAATTATTTGATTTATTAGATCTTGGATTTTGATGAACTTTTTTTTTTTGCGTTTTCATTAATTCATGGAAGAATGAATCGAGGAAACCTCTATGAATGTACCAACTACAAGAAAAGATCTTATGATAGTCAACATGGGTCCCCACCACCCATCAATGCATGGTGTTCTTCGACTTATCCTTACTCTAGACGGTGAAAATGTTATTGACTGTGAGCCAATATTAGGTTATTTACACAGAGGAATGGAAAAAATTGCGGAAAACCGAACAATTATACAGTATTTGCCTTATGTAACACGTTGGGATTATTTAGCTACTATGTTCACAGAAGCAATAACAATAAATGGTCCAGAGCATTTAGGAAATATTCAGGTACCTAAAAGAGCTAGCTATATCAGAGTAATTATGTTGGAGTTGAGTCGTATAGCTTCTCATCTATTATGGCTTGGACCTTTTATGGCGGATATCGGTGCACAAACTCCGTTCTTCTATATTTTTAGAGAAAGAGAATTAATATATGATTTATTCGAAGCTGCCACTGGGATGAGAATGATGCATAATTATTTTCGTATCGGGGGGGTAGGGGCTGATTTACCTCACGGATGGATAGATAAATGTTTGGATTTTTGCGATTATTTTTTACAAAAAGTTGCTGAATATCAAAAACTTATTACGCGAAATCCTATTTTTTTAGAACGAGTTGAGGGAATAGGTATTGTTGCTGCAGAGGAAGCAATCAATTGGGGTTTATCAGGACCAATGCTACGAGCTTCTGGAATACAATGGGATCTCCGTAAGGTTGATCATTATGAGTCTTACGAAGAATTTGATTGGGAAGTCCAGTGGCAAAAGGAAGGAGATTCGCTGGCTCGTTATTTAGTCCGAATTGGTGAAATGACAGAATCCATAAAAATTATTCAACAGGCTTTGGAAGGAATTCCAGGGGGACCCTACGAAAATCTAGAAGTTAGATGTTTTGATAGCGAAAAGAGTCCAGAATGGAATGATTTTGAATATCGATTCATTAGTAAAAAAACTTCTCCTACTTTTGAATTGCCGAAACAAGAACTTTATGTAAGAGTCGAAGCCCCAAAGGGAGAATTGGGCATTTTTCTGATCGGGGATCAGAGCAGTTTTCCGTGGAGATGGAAAATTCGCCCACCAGGTTTTATCAATTTGCAAATTCTCCCTCAACTAGTTAAAAGAATGAAATTGGCTGATATTATGACAATACTAGGTAGTATAGATATCATTATGGGAGAAGTTGACCGTTGAAATGATAATTGATACACCGGAAGTCATTAATACGAGAGAAGTACAAGCTATCAACTCTTTTTCCAGATTAGACTCCATCAACGAGATCTATGAAATTATATGGATGCTTGTTCCTATTTTGACTCTTGTACTGGTAATCACACTAGGCATACTAGTAATTGTGTGGTTAGAAAGAGAAATATCTGCAGGAATACAACAACGTATTGGACCTGAATATGCCGGTCCTTTCGGAGTTCTTCAAGCGTTAGCCGATGGAACAAAATTACTTTTCAAAGAGAATCTTTTTCCCTCGAGGGGGGATACTCGGTTATTCAGTATGGGGCCATCTATAGCAGTCATATCAACTTTATTAAGCTATGCAGTAATTCCTTTTGGATATCATTTTGTTTTAGCTGATCTAAAAATTGGTGTTTTTTTATGGATTGCCATTTCAAGCATTGTTCCCATCGGTCTTCTTATGTCAGGTTATGGATCAAATAATAAATATTCTTTTGTAGGTGGTCTTCGAGCTACTGCTCAATCTATTAGTTATGAAATACCCTTAACTCTCTGTGTATTATCCATATCTCTACGTGCGATTCGTTGAAAGATAAACTTTTTTGTAAGAAAATGTAAGAACAGAAAAAGGCAAAATGAAATGAATTGACTATATTTCCTTTTTTTTGGTTCATGAACAAAATTGGATAGTTATATGAGTGAAATAAAACAGCTTGAACTTTTGGCGTAAAAAATGGAGACTCATTTCCTATGTACAAGAGTAAAGCAGAACTAAACTAAACATAATAAGACGAAAGCGGTTGCCCCAAGATTGGTTGATTATTCATCCTGGCTTGAAGCGGGCTCAAGATCAACTTTATTGAGTTTTCACTATCATTTATCTGTATTACCATAATGCTAACTAGCGAGTAATTGAGCAAAAATAAGTGGATGGTTAGGAACACCAAGATACACAAAGGATTGGTAATAGAGATTTTCAAAATTATAAAAAAAGAATAGAAAGATATTTCGACAAAGATATTTCAACATAATAATATAAAAAGAATATTAATTGGGGCTTTTAATTCGTAGAAATGATCAGGCAGTACTCCCCATAACATAATTCCGATTCAGAGTATCCTCCCGCCCACTGATTAAAGAAATGACTATCAGGAACGAAATAATCCTTTGCTTTCTTTTTTTTTTATTATTTTCATTTTTTGACCCCTTCCCCTTTTTCAGAAAGAAGAATAGGAGCGAAGAATATAATACGTTTACAATAGAAAAAAGAGATCCTTTTTCCTTTTTATTTTTTTTGTTTTTCCTATATCCATATTTATGTTTATGGAAATCAAATTCGTATCATAATGCATAAACTAAGGAAATGTCTAATTCTTTTTCGTAATCAAAAAAGAAAAAAGATAGGGTGAAATAGCTATTGCTATTTCTACAAGGAATATTTTATTGAATATTTTATTGAAGTATAAGTTATTACCCAAAAAAGAAAAATTTCAATTCTTAAAGGATGAGATCAATTCAGAAGTACTTTTTTATTTTGAGTATTATAACAGATAGAATTGCATTGGTCGAATTAGGGAACGTTCGATTCATTTTTATCGTATTTATCTGCTAAATCCGATAAATATATGTATTAAAATAAATAATACGACCCGGTCCTTAGATTTATTTAGGGCCTTAGAGGAGCCGTATGAGGTGAGAATCTCATGTACGGTTCTGTAATAGCGACCGGAACAGTGATGTTATCATCGACTATGATTATCTAACAGTTCAAGTACAGTTGATATAGTTGAGGCGCAATCAAAATACGGTTTGTGGGGATGGAACTTGTGGCGCCAACCTATAGGGTTTATCATTTTTTTAATTTCGTCCCTGGCAGAATGTGAAAGATTACCCTTTGATTTACCAGAAGCAGAAGAAGAATTAGTAGCAGGGTATCAAACCGAATATTCGGGTATCAAATTTGGTTTATTTTATATTGCTTCCTATCTAAACTTATTAGTTTCGTCATTATTTGTAACAGTTCTTTACTTTGGAGGTTGGAATATGTCTATTCCCGCCATTTCCCTTCCAGACTTTTTTGAAATAAATAACGTTGGTGGAGTCTTCGGGGTAACAATTGGTATCTTTATTACATTGGTTAAAACTTATTTGTTCTTGTTCGTTTCGATCACAACAAGATGGACTTTGCCTCGACTAAGAATGGACCAATTATTAAATCTTGGTTGGAAATTTCTTTTACCTATTTCTCTCGGAAATTTATTATTAACAACTTCTTCCCAACTCCTTTCACTATAAAGAAATGCTTTTCTATATTCTGTCTTGTCTCAAACAAAACAAGAGAAATAAATAAACATAAGATTATTCATAGATATTCACTATATGTTCTCCCTAGTAACTGGGTTCATGAATTATGGTCAACAAACCATACGAGCCGCTAGGTACATTGGCCAAAGTTTCATGATTACCTTATCCCACATAAATCGTTTGCCCGTAACTATTCAATATCCTTATGAAAAATTAATCACATCTGAACGTTTTCGTGGTCGAATCCATTTTGAATTTGATAAATGCATTGCTTGTGAAGTATGTGTTCGCGTATGTCCTATTGATCTACCTCTTATTGATTGGAAATTGGAAACTGATATTCGAAAGAAGCGATTGCTTAATTATAGTATTGATTTTGGAATCTGTATATTTTGTGGTAACTGTGTTGAGTATTGCCCAACAAATTGTTTATCAATGACTGAAGAATATGAACTTTCTACTTATGATCGTCACGAATTGAATTATAATCAAATTGCTTTAGGGCGTTTACCAATGTCAATAATTGACGATTATACAATTCGAACAATTTTGAATTCATCTCATCAAAACAAAACGCGAAATCTCCTTTGATTAAAGATTAATTAAAGAACAATTTCCAATTCATAAACTAAGATTCCATTTTGACCAAAAAAGGGGGGAATGATTTTTTCATTTTGTGTATTCAATAACTACAAAACTCAACCAGTTATTTGATTGGTTGGTGAGAACCGCAGCATGGCTTAATTTGGATTGAAAATCGAGTAATATACCCCGAGTTCTATCCATAGTTATTTCAAAATTTCTATTTTTCATTTCTATTTATATCTATTTATATATAATAATTTCTAATCATTACCCTTTTTGAGAAAGAATAAGATAAGTTTAATAGTTGTACCTACAATAATTTCCAACCCTTAGGGTTTAATTCAATTATCACCCTATTCTAAAAAAATCTAAAAAAGGGCTTTTCCCGGTGAGGTCAATAAGGTCATGAAAAAACAATTTTATTTTTTATCTTTTATTTTACGTACAATGGATTTGCCTGGACCAATACATGATTTTCTTTTAGTTTTTCTGGGATTAGGTCTTATATTAGGAAGTCTAGGAGTGGTATTACTTACCAACCCAATTTATTCTGCCTTTTCGTTGGGATTGGTTCTCGTTTGTATATCCTTATTCTATATTTTGTCAAATTCTCATTTTGTAGCTGCCGCACAGCTACTTATTTATGTGGGAGCTATAAATGTTTTAATTCTATTTGCTGTGATGTTCATGAATACTTCAGAATATTACAAAGATTTTAATATTTTGACCGTTGAGAATGGGTTTACTTCCTTAATTTGTACAAGTATTTTTGTTTCACTAATTACTATTATTCCAGATACGTCATGGTACGGGGTTATTTGGACTACAAGAAAAAACCAGATTATAGAGCAGGATTGGATAAGTAATAGTCAACAAATTGGAATTCATTTATCAACCGATTTTTTCCTTCCATTTGAATTCATTTCAATAATTCTTTTAGTTGCTTTGATAGGTGCTATTGCTGTGGCTCATCAATAAAAAATCTTTGGAATTAGCAATTGAAATCCAAATTCAACTTGTTTGTTGCTCGATTTTGTTGCTCGATCTTATTACATTCATTTGACTTTAATTCTATTTGAATTTGAGGATTATTCATGTAGAGATTTGTTTATTCGATTTATTTCAATATGAATAAGAATTCAATATCAACATATTGGATTGACTAGAATAAGAATTTCATAAACCAAGTACACAAGAAATAAATAGATTGGTAATAAATCGAAATTGATAAGGAGTTGACCGATGATGCGGGAATATGTACTTGTTTTGAGTGTCTATTTATTTTCTATCGGTATTTATGGATTGATTACGAGTCGAAATATGGTTCGAGCTCTTATGTGTCTTGAACTTATACTGAATGCGGTTAATATAAATTTTGTAACATTTTCTGATTTTTTTGATAGTCGCCAATTAAAAGGAAATATTTTCTCAATTTTTATTATAGCTATCGCGGCCGCTGAAGCCGCTATTGGATTGGCTATTGTTTCGTCAATTTATCGTAATAGAAAATCAACTCGTATCAATCAATCCAATTTGTTGAATAAGTAGTATTAATCATATAAAATAGAATAGAAAATAGAAATTTCTATATAAATACATAGAAATAATATTTCTATATAATATTTCTATATATAATATAGAGAAATAGAACCTTTCTATTCATCAAATTGAATTGGTATATATGATACGGATACGGAACCAATCAGATCATGTTTGCGAAAAACGAATAAATTAAATTAAAGCATCTTGGTTATATCTCCCGAGTCGATCCGGAATTGAATAGCACAAGTTTGGTAAATCATTGATTCATCTGGTATTCACATATATGATTCATTGTATAAATTTACTAGATCGAAAAAGTATAAAGTTAAAAAAAAAAATTCTAAATCCAATGTCACATTCAGTAAAGATTTATGATACATGTATAGGTTGTACTCAATGTGTCCGCGCCTGCCCCACAGATGTATTAGAAATGATACCTTGGGACGGGTGTAAGGCTAAGCAAATTGCCTCTGCTCCAAGAACAGAAGATTGTGTTGGCTGTAAGAGATGTGAATCCGCCTGTCCAACAGATTTTTTAAGTGTTCGAGTTTATTTATGGCATGAAACCACTAGAAGCATGGGTCTAGCTTATTGATACTTTCCAGAAAATACCACTTGAATACATTTGATTTTTTGTTTACCGACAAAAACCCTTAATCAAAAAATCAAAAAAATTCTCTTTTTTTGATTAAGGGTTTTTCTGGTCCAAGTTATCTTGTTTTTACCATGAAGTCTTTTCCTTGGTTAACAATGTTTGTAGTTTTACCAATATCCGCAGGTTCCTTAATTTTTTTTCTCCCACATAGAGGAAATAAGGTAATTAGGTGGTATACTATTTTTATATGTATAGTAGAATTACTTTTAATGACTTATACATTCTCTTATTATTTTGAATTGGACGATCCATTAACCCAATTAATAGAAGATTATAAATGGATCCATTTTTTTGATTTTTACTGGAGATTGGGAATAGATGGACTTTCTCTCGGACCTATTTTACTGACAGGATTTATCACTACTTTAGCTATTTTAGCGGCTCGGCCAGTTACTCGGGATTCCCGATTATTCCATTTTTTAATGTTAGCAATGTATAGTGGTCAAATAGGATTATTTTCTTCTCAAGATCTTTTACTTTTTTTCATCATGTGGGAGTTAGAATTAATTCCCGTTTATCTGCTTGTAGCCATGTGGGGAGGAAAGAAACGTCTCTATTCAGCTACAAAGTTTATTTTGTATACTGCGGGAAGTTCTGTTTTTTTATTAATGGGGGCTTTAGGTATCGCTTTATACGGTACCAAGGAACCAACATTTAATTTTGAAACATTAGCCAATCAATCATATCCCATGGCTCTGGAAATAATATTCTATATTGGATTTCTTATTGCGTTTGCTGTCAAGTCACCGATTATACCCTTACATACATGGTTACCAGACACCCACGGAGAAGCACATTACAGTACTTGTATGCTTCTAGCCGGAATCTTATTAAAAATGGGAGCATACGGGTTGGTTCGAATCAATATGGAATTACTACCCCATGCTCATTCGATATTTTCGCCCTGGTTGATAATAGTGGGCGCAATACAAATAATCTATGCAGCTTTAACATCTCTTGGTCAGCGAAATTTAAAAAAAAGAATAGCCTATTCGTCTGTATCTCATATGGGTTTCATAATTATCGGAATTTGCTCTCTAAGCGAGATGGGACTCAATGGAGTCATTTTACAAATAATATCACATGGATTTATTGGCGCTGCACTTTTTTTCTTGGCGGGAACGAGTTATGATAGAATACGTCTTCTTTATCTCGACGAAATGGGCGGAATGGCTGCCCCAATGCCAAAAATATTCACGTTATTCAGTATCTTATCGCTAGCGTCTCTTGCATTACCGGGCATGAGCGGTTTTTTTGCTGAATTGATAGTATTTTTTGGAATAATTACTGACCAAAAATATCTTTTAATGCCAAAAATACTAATTCCTTTTGTACTGGCGGTTGGAATCGTCCTAACTCCTATTTATTTATTATCTATGTTACGCCAGATGTTCTATGGATACAAGCTGTTTAATGCCCAAAATTCTTATTTTTTTGATTCTGGACCACGAGAGTTATTTGTTTCGATCGCTATCCTTCTTCCTGTAATAGGTATTGGTATTTATCCGGATTGCGTTTTCTCATTATCAGTTGACAAGGTTGAGGCTATTCTATTTCCGTTTTTTTATAGGTAGTTTTTCGAAATAAAACAGAAAATGAAAAAGGAATCCTATTCTTTTCTTTTTTAAAAATGAAAACTTTAACAATAAAAAAAATCTCTTTTTTTTTCCTTTTCATTTAAATTAAAATTAAAAAAATCAATTCTACACACCTTTATGCCTTTGCCCCCTTTTGAGAATTTTTTGAATCAAGTAATGTAGTGATTCAAAAAGTTCTCAAAGAATTACCTAAAACTTCTTGTATATGTTGTCCCCCTTGTATATGTTGTCCTATAGTTATATGCGACAGATCCCTTCATCAATTTGATGTTAATGTAAATGAACCATAACTATGTAGTCCAAGTCCTAATAGATTAACTCCAAAATAGCAGATCCAAATTATAAGAAAGCCCATAGAAGCAACAATTGCAGAATTTAAACCCGCATCAGAATTTTTATTTGTTCGAATATGGAAATAAATCACGAATATGGCCCAAGTAATAAAAGCCCAAGTTTCTTTTGGGTCCCAATTCCAATATGATCCCCAGGCTTCATTAGCCCAGACCGCTCCCGAAAGAATACCTATGGTCAAAAAAATGAACCCTATACTAATAATACGATAACCCCACTGATCTAATTGTTGAATCAATTGAGACCTGTAATAATTTTTAGAAGAAAGAAAGGAAGTATTTTTAAAAACATTATTTTTTTTCGTCATGTATTGGCTCTTACCAAAGGAAAATGAACTAGATAATAAATTATTACTTTTAGCACTATCCAAAGTTCTTATGATTTTGTAAAATGTAATTACTAGAAGGGCTACTGATAATAATGATCCACATAAAAGAGCTGCATAGCCCAATACCATCATACTTACGTGCATCATTAACCACCGGGATTGGAGAGCAGGTACTAAGACTTCAGATCGATGCAGGTTAGTTAAAAAACCCGAAGTAGCAAACGCTTGGGTAAAAAAAATACTTGGCGCAATTATTATGTTTAAATAATTTTTTTTTTTTTTCAAATATGGAACCATATGAATAATTGCAAAACCCCATGAAAGAAAGATTAATGATTCATATAAGTCACTTAATGGTAAATGTCCCGAATAAATCCAACGAGTAACTAATACTCCTGTTATACAGAAAAAAGCAATTCTCATGCCCTTTTTTGACGAAGCATAAAGTCCTACAAATTCGTCGACTAATAAGGTCATTAAATGAATTAGAATTCCAATTGAAACAACCGAAAAAGAAATATGAGTTAATATGTGTTCTAAAGTCAAAAATATCATAAAAATCCTTAACAAATTAACAAAAGGGTAGGATTCTTTAATTATACATTATACATAATTTCAATTATGAATTGAATTCATTATCATTATAGGGCATATTGTATTCTCTTGAAAAGGAAATGAAAAGATAAGACATTATATTATGCCGCCACTCGGACTCGAACCGAGATGCTCTAGCACTGCTTCCTAAGAGCAGCGTGTCTACCGATTTCACCATAGCGGCTTGCTCAAAATCATAATAACCAATTTTGATTCAATCGTCGAGCTTTAATTTTAGTAGCGTAGCTCCAATATTTTTTTTATTTTTATTTCGAAAACATAAAAATTAATGAATCAAAGCATCAATTATTTCAATTAAATAATTTATTTAATTGAAATAATTGAATAATTGATGCTTTGAGTATTTTCATAATAATCTTTATTATTATTTAATGTGTCAATTTGAATTAACTTAACAATGTTGTTTTTTTGTAGTTTCGACTCTTATACTCTTATACAACGAAACTCTTGTAAATAATATAATTCTTATTGCAGTCTATGACTAGGGCTAAAAAAAAAATAGAATTTTTTTTTATGGATTACAATTTTAGATTCATGAAACTATTTTATTTACTAATCCTTAGTATTTCAGGGCTTAAAGAATTTGTGTTAACATTTAATTTAACAATTTAATTAGGTATTGAGTTGGGCATATCATATAACAAAAAAATTTCGTGATTTTTTTTTTAATATTGTCTAATTTTGAATATATATATTGAGATCCATCTTCCAGTCCAAATATATAGTGTAAAAAAAATCATTCAAAAATAACCTCTTATATACATATCTATCTAAACTAAATATGCAATATGCAAATTTTATTAATTGGATAGAAAGGGGAGCTTATTAGTTATTTAAAATAATATTTTTAAGGAAGGTGACTTAAAAATTAATAATTTTTGTTTTTAACGATTAGTTTTTTTTTACTAATGATTTTAGATCGGCTCTTTTTTATTCATCTATTCAAAAACTTATTAAAAACTTATTAATATTTCGTATTCTTATTAATATTTTGTATTATTGTGACAAAGGGCTGGATGGGGAAAATAAGAATCCCCATCCCGGAAATGAGAAAATTTGCTAAAAATCAAAAAGACGAACTTTGTGTCTTCTTTTTTTTTTGCAAACAAAAAGAAAAAGTACCCTTTTTCGAATTCAATATCCAAATTGGATTCCACATATCCATAGGATAAGGGGGGAAAGGGGTCCATTTTGTATTGATTATCTCAATAAAGGCTGGAAATTATATAAAATTATATAGAAATTATATAATTAAATTTCTATTTATTCTATTTATTTTATATTCTTTATAGTTCTATATTTATTTATTTTCTATTCAAAGTATATGTATATCATATTCTGTATATATTGTATAGAATATTCTATCGATGTATATATTCGTTATGTATATATTCGTATATATTTTTTATTTGAAATGCTAAATCAAATTGAAATCCTAAATAAAATTCAATCTTTTTCCGATGTCAAGCCGAGTTAGATTATTCCGATGTTTGATTTTTTATTTGTTGCACAAAAAAACTTTTTGAATTACCTGTAGAAAGAGATTTTGCTAACGAAAAAGCTTTCAACGCGGTCCAATATCCCTTTCTTTTCCAAATATTTTTTCGAATACGCTTTTTTGAAATAGAAGTACGTTTTTTTGGAACTGCCATTCAACATTAAAGAGATTATTTATTTTATTGTTAGAAGTGGATGTGAAAGACATATATTGTCATATAGTGTTAAAAAAAAATTGTTCTTTATTATCTAGCTATTTAGTCGTTAAATTCTATTTGCTTCCTACAAAGCCTAACCATTGCTTTTTATTAGTTCGTAGTTAGATTTCTTCTTTTTTTCGTCATACTGTGTTTATATATAGAATTTATATAGAATAAAATACATCAAAAACTTGAGTTTTTTATCCCCATCAAAATGTTTTTTTTTCTTTTTTTTTTTTCTAGGAATTGGTTAAGCTCGAAGAGAGGGTCTCCCTAATTGAAATTGATGAAATTGAATTTATTGAAGTTGAATTTGAAAATTCAAAATTATTAATCAATTTTTTAAAAATATATGATTTTCTAAAAACCATTTCATGTAAAAGATATTTTATTAATTCTCTTTTTCCTTTTTATTAATTATTTTTTTCCTTTTATCTTATGTAAACGTAAAGCGCCCAATATCATACATAGGATTTGTTATAAACAAAAGAGAAGGCATTAAATCTGGGTCAAAATAAAATACAATCATTAATAATTCTGACTTGAAAAAAGTAAGAATAAAAAAGAATTCTTTTTTTTTTTTGGCAAATCCGTTCAATAAAATTTAAAAATAACAAGAGATAAGAGCCGATGAATCAGAACCAAGAAAAAATTAATCATTAATTAAGTTATGGCACATATATATCAATATTCGTGGATCATACCCTTCGTTACACTTGCAGTTCCTATGTTAATAGGAGTGGGACTTCTACTTTTCTCGGCGGCAACAAAAAAACTTCGTCGTCGGTGGGCGGTTCCGAGTATTTTATTGTTAAGTATAGTGCTTATTTTTTCAACCGATTTGTTTATTCAGCAAATAAATCGGAATTCTATTTATCAATATATATGGTCGTGGACCATCACTAATGATTTTTCTTTAGAATTCGGACACTTGATTGACCCATTGACTTCTATTTTGTTACTATTAATTACTACAGTTGGAATTATGGTTCTTATTTATAGTGATAATTATATGTCTCATGATCAAGGCTATTTGAGATTTTTTGCTTATATGAGTTTTTTCAATACTTCAATGTTGGGATTAGTTACTAGTTCTAATTTGATACAAATTTATATTTTTTGGGAATTGGTTGGAATGTGTTCTTATCTATTAATAGGTTTTTGGTTCACACGACCTATTGCATCGAATGCGTGTCAGAAAGCGTTTGTAACTAATCGTGTAGGAGATTTTGGGTTACTATTAGGAATTTTAGGCCTTTATTGGATAACAGGTAGTTTAGAATTTTGTGATTTGTTCGAAATATTCAATAACTTGACTTATAAGAGTGAGATTCATTTTTTGTTTGTTACTTTGTGTGCTTTCTTATTATTTTCGGGGGCAATTGCTAAATCGGCACAATTCCCCCTTCATGTATGGTTACCGGATGCTATGGAGGGACCTACTCCTATTTCAGCTCTGATACACGCTGCTACTATGGTAGCAGCTGGAGTTTTTCTTGTCGCTCGACTTTTTCCTCTTTTCGTAGCCATACCCTACATAATGAATCTAATAGCTTTGATCGGTATAATAACAGTCCTATTAGGAGCTACTTTAGCTCTTGCTCAAAAAGATATTAAGAGAGGTTTAGCCTATTCTACAATGTCTCAATTGGGTTATACGATGTTAGCTCTAGGTATGGGGTCGTATCGAGCTGCTTTATTTCATTTGATTACTCATGCCTATTCGAAAGCATTGTTGTTTTTAGGATCTGGCTCTATTATTCATTCAATGGAGGCTCTTGTGGGCTATTCAACAGATAATAGTCAAAATATGATTCTTATGGGTGGTTTAAGAAAACATGTTCCAATTACAAAAAATGCTTTTTTTTTCGGAACGCTTTCCTTGTGTGGTATTCCGCCCCTTGCCTGTT